AAATCAGCAAAATTCTTTTATTTTGGATAGAAGAAATGTTTCTTCTATCTAAAATAAAAGAATGTACCCTTCTATCCAAATCCAATTTGGATCGATAAAATAAATCCAAATTCCAGATTCCAGCAGTAGATGAATAATTGCAAATTTTTGTGTGTACGAGATTAGAATAACTTCAAAATAACTGACATAATTTTTGATTTTTCCTGATCAGAAAAATACATGAAAAAGAAAGGAGGTAGAAAAATTTTTTGATTTATGGTTAAAGAAGAAAAACAAGAAAACGGGGGTTCTGTTGAATTTCAAGTATTCAGTTTCACCAATAAGATACGGAGACTTGCTTCACATTTAGAATTACACAAAAAAGATTTTGCATCGGAAAGAGGTCTACGAAGACTTTTGGGAAAACGTCAACGTTTGCTGGCTTATTTGGCAAAGAAAAATAGAGTACGTTATAAGAAATTAATCAGTCAGTTGGATATTCGGGAGAAGTAATTTAATCGTTCGAATTTATTTCTTATTTTATTAGTAGTCTTATAGTAGTCTTAGATTTTGCATTTTGATGAGCCTCGTTTTGAGGAATTCATGGAATAATCCATTTTCATGGAAAAAAGAATAAGAACAAGGATATGAGTCTACCGCTTACAAGAAAAGATCTCATGATAGTCAATATGGGCCCTCAGCACCCATCAATGCATGGTGTTCTTCGACTGATCGTTACTCTCGATGGTGAAGATGTTATTGATTGCGAACCCATATTAGGATATTTACACAGAGGAATGGAAAAAATCGCGGAAAACAGAACTATTATACAATACTTACCTTATGTAACACGGTGGGATTATTTAGCTACTATGTTTACAGAAGCAATAACGGTAAATGCACCTGAATTCTTGGAGAATATTCAAATACCCCAAAGAGCCAGCTATATTAGGGTAATTATGTTAGAATTGAGCCGTATAGCTTCTCACTTGTTATGGCTTGGACCTTTTATGGCTGATCTCGGGGCACAGACTCCTTTTTTCTACATTTTTAGAGAGAGAGAATTGATATATGATCTATTTGAAGCTGCTACGGGTATGCGAATGATGCATAATTACTTTCGCATCGGAGGAGTGGCTGCCGATCTACCTTATGGATGGATGGATAAATGTTTAGATTTCTGTGATTATTTTTTACGAGGAGTTGTTGAATATCAACAACTTATTACACAGAATCCCATTTTTTTAGAACGAGTTGAAGGAGTCGGTTTTATTAGCGGAGAAGAAGCTGTAAATTGGGGCTTATCGGGCCCAATGTTACGAGCTTCTGGAATACAATGGGATCTTCGTAAAATTGATCCTTATGAGTCTTACAATCAATTCGATTGGAAAGTACAATGGCAAAAAGAAGGAGATTCGCTAGCTCGCTATTTAGTACGAATCGGTGAAATGAGGGAATCCATAAAAATTATTCAACAGGCTGTAGAGAAAATTCCTGGAGGACCTTATGAGAATTTAGAAGCCCGACGCTTTAAGAAAGCAAAGAATTTCGAATGGAATGATTTTGAATATCGATTTCTTGGTAAAAAACCTTCGCCTAATTTTGAATTATCAAAACAAGAGCTTTATGTAAGAGTAGAAGCCCCAAAAGGTGAATTAGGAATTTATCTGGTAGGAGATGATAGTCTTTTCCCCTGGAGATGGAAAATTCGTCCACCTGGTTTTATTAATTTGCAAATTCTTCCTCAGCTAGTTAAAAAAATGAAATTGGCTGATATCATGACGATATTAGGTAGTATAGATATCATTATGGGGGAAGTTGATCGTTGAAATGATAATAGATAGGGTAGAGGTAGAAACTATCGATTCTTTTTCGAAATCGGAATTATTAAAAGAAGTCTACGGACTGGTATGGATTCTACCCATTTTGGCCCTCCTACTGGGAATCACAATAGAAGTACTCGTAATTGTGTGGTTAGAAAGAGAAATATCTGCATCGATACAACAACGTATTGGTCCTGAATATGCTGGTCCCCTGGGACTCCTTCAAGCTATAGCAGATGGAACTAAGCTACTTTTTAAAGAGGATATCCTCCCATCCCGAGGAGATATTCCTTTATTTAGCATTGGTCCCGCTATAGCAGTCATATCCATTTTATTAAGTTTTTTAGTTATCCCTTTAGGATATCGTTTTGTTTTAGCTGATCTTAGTATTGGTGTTTTTTTATGGATTGCCATTTCAAGTATTGCTCCTATTGGTCTTCTCATGGCAGGATATAGCTCAAATAATAAATATTCTTTTTCAGGCGGTCTACGAGCGGCTGCTCAATCTATTAGTTATGAAATACCATTAACTTTTTGTGTGCTAGCAATATCTCTACGTGTGATTCGTTAAAATGGGATCTTTTTCCTCTAAAATACATTGAATGCTTATCTTCCTTTGTTTTTTCTGTATTCGAGTTGGTAAGTTAAACTAGATAGCTATATGAGTGAAACAAAACAGCTTATTAATTTGTAGTAAAAATACAAAATCTCATTTCCTACGTACAAGAAAAAAGTTCAAGTAAACATAAGCAGTGTAAACTCTTTACCCCAAGGTTGAGATTGTATGATTAGTTATCATATCTTGAAGCGGGCAAGAATAAAGGATTCGCAATATGGAATTCCATTACTAGAATATTTTGAGTTATTACTATAATATTATAACCATAAGGCAATCCATAAAAAGTTAGTGAGGGATTAGAAACACTAAAGTACATACAGGATTAGTAATGAGAGAATCTAAATCATTAGACATTTTTCCTCATAAAAGGAATCGTAATAAGGACTTGAAATTGGTGGAAATGATCAAGTAGTACTCTCTTTGGATTCCAGTCTAGAGTATGTTCCCATTCACTTGTTAAAGAAATGGCTATCAAGAACGAATTAACCCTTTATTCTTTTTTCTTTTTAAGTATACCCTTCCCCGGGAAAGAAGAATAGTACAAAAGATATGGAATGCAATACAAAAAAGGATTCTTATTTATTCTTTCCTTCCTTTATCCCTATTCATACGGAATTCTTCATGAACTAATGTCCAATTTTTTCCATTTATTAATTGCTATAACGAGTGTTTTATTCCAATATTAAGTTATTACCGAACAAAGAAAAATATTATTTTTTTATATAAAGGATGAGATCAATTCGGAAGCGCTTTTTTTTTATTCTAGCAGACAGAATTGCTTTGGTCTAATTTGGGACTTTCCAATCAATTTTATCTTACCTAATTCTATCTACGCCCAGGGGAAAATCCCGAAATGAAACAATCCTTTCCTTTTTTCTGATCATAGAGGAGCCGTATGAAGCTAAGACTTCATGTACGGTTTTGGAATAGCGGTGGGAACTGTGATGTTATCATCGACTATGATTATCTAACAGTTTAAGTACAGTTGATATAGTTGAAGCACAGTCCAAATATGGTTTTTTTGGATGGAATCTTTGGCGTCAACCTATAGGTTTTCTAGTTTTTCTAATTTCTTCTTTGGCAGAATGTGAAAGATTACCCTTTGATTTACCAGAAGCGGAGGAAGAATTAGTAGCAGGTTATCAAACCGAATATTCTGGTATTAAATATGGTTTATTTTATCTTGTTTCTTACCTAAATTTATTAGTTTCCTCTTTATTTGTAACTGTTCTATACTTAGGCGGGTGGAATTTCTCTATTCCCTATATATCCTTTTTTGGATTTTTCCAAATGAATAAAATAATTGGAATTTTGGAAATGGTAATAGGTATCTTTATTACATTAACTAAAGCTTATTTATTTCTCTTCATTTCTATCACAATAAGATGGACTTTACCCAGGATGAGAATGGATCAGTTATTAAATCTTGGATGGAAATTTCTTTTACCTATTTCTCTGGGCAATCTCTTATTAACAACTTCTTCCCAACTAGTTTCACTATAAATAAGATAATACAATAACAGTAAGAACAAATAAGATAATACAATAACAGTAAGAATATTTTCAACACAAAAGTTCTCTCAAACAAGAGAAAGAAACATATCTTTTTCATCATATATATTTATAATATGTTCCCTATGCTAACTGGGTTCATTAGTTATGGTCAACAAACAATGCGTGCCGCAAGATACATTGGTCAAAGTTTCATAATTACCTTATCCCACACAAATCGTTTACCTATAACTATTCACTACCCTTATGAAAAATCAATTGCATCGGAGCGTTTCCGGGGGCGAATACACTTTGAATTTGATAAATGCATTGCTTGTGAAGTATGTGTTCGCGTATGCCCGATAGATCTACCCCTTGTGGATTGGAGATTTGAAAAAGATATTAAAAGGAAACAATTGCTTAATTATAGTATTGATTTCGGAGTTTGTATATTTTGTGGTAACTGTGTTGAATATTGTCCGACAAATTGTTTATCAATGACTGAAGAATATGAACTTTCTACTTATGATCGTCATGAATTGAATTACAATCAAATTGCTTTGAGTCGGTTACCAATCTCCATAATGGGAGATTACACAATTCAAACAATTAGGAATTCGCCTCAAAGTAAAATAGAGGAAGAAAAATCTTGGAATTCAAGAACGATTACTGATTACTAAGTATTAGGATTTTTTTTGTGAGAAAAATCCATTTTTACTAACTATAACGAAAAAAGAATAATTAACGAAAAAAGAAAAATTACTGCTTAACAACTTAGATACATATACAAAAAACTATCCTAATACCTTTTTCCTTCCTTGAATCTTTTAGTTTTAATGAGTTCATGAAAAATTTTATACTATAAATTTATTCTTATCCATAATGGATTTACCTGGACCAATACATGAGATTCTTGTGCTATTTGGGGGATTTGTTCTTCTACTAGGGGGTCTAGGAGTAGTATTACTTACCAACCCAATTTATTCTGCCTTTTCGCTGGGATTAGTTCTTGTTTGTATCTCCTTATTCTATTTTTTATTGAATTCCTACTTTGTAGCTGTCGCACAACTTCTTATTTATGTGGGAGCCATAAATGTCTTGATCATATTTGCTGTAATGTTTGTAAACGGCTCAGAGTGGTCTAAAGATAAGAATTATTGGACTATTGGAGATGGGTTTACTTTACTCATTTGCATAACTATTCCTTTTTCACTAATGACTACTATCCCAGATACGTCGTGGTATGGAATTCTTTGGACTACAAGATCAAACCAAATAGTAGAACAGGGTCTCATAAATAACGTTCAACAAATTGGGATTCATTTAGCAACCGATTTTTATCTTCCGTTTGAACTCATTTCCCTAATTCTTCTAGTTTCTTTAATAGGTGCAATTACTATGGCTCGACAATAAGAAATACTTAGAATGAGTCAAAATTCTTAGAATTTGAAATATAAAATAAATAACTAAAGAATCACAATTTTGATTTAGTAAAACCTATCTACTGCCAACACAACAAATACCTTCTTTTCTCTTTTGTTGCGTAATTGTTCTAGTCTAATTAATGGAATCGGTTCAATTCTTGTCCTCATATTGAAATGAATCGAGATTGATAAGGAGTTAATTAATGATGTTTGAGCATGTACTTTTTTTGAGTGTCTATTTATTTTCGATTGGTATCTATGGATTGATCACAAGCCGAAACATGGTTAGAGCTCTAATATGTCTTGAACTTATACTGAATTCAATTAATCTAAATCTCGTAACATTTTCTGATCTATTTGATAGTCGCCAATTAAAAGGAGACATTTTCGCAATTTTTGTTATAGCCCTTGCGGCTGCTGAAGCAGCTATTGGACTATCCATTCTTTCTTCCATCCATCGTAACAGGAAATCAACTCGTATCAATCAATCTAATTTTTTGAATAATTAGACATAGAATCCTCTAAACAAAGGCGCATATATAATAATACGGAACATTAAGATGAATAAAAAAGATGAATAAAAATCGAATCTTATTTTATTGTTAATTAATAATATCCTTTTTTTGAGTTTGAGTAGGTTATTTCAGAGTATTCTTTTTTACTTATTGAATATTGCATTTTTGCAATTCATTGATATTTCAATTTGAATATTGCAATAATTTATATTGAAAAGATGATACCCAATTCATTGGCTAATTCGAATTAGTATGTAGAATTCGTATAATTATGACTGTTGAAGTCTTAAATTCAAGTCTCTTGGCTCTTTTCACGCTTTCTCACAAACAGATTAAGAAATATATTGCATTATTTGTTAAAGTTTGGATAAACCATTGCTTCATCTGGTGTCTACAATATATCTAATTTATATAGTAAAAATTTCATTTTTACCAGATCGAAAATTTTGATGTTGAAAAGGAAAATTTAGAGATCAAATGTCACATTCTGTAAAAATTTATGATACATGTATAGGATGCACTCAATGTGTACGAGCTTGTCCAACAGATGTATTAGAAATGATACCTTGGGATGGATGTAAAGCCAAGCAAATTGCTTCCGCGCCGAGAACCGAAGATTGTGTGGGTTGTAAGAGATGCGAATCCGCCTGCCCAACAGATTTTTTAAGTGTCCGTGTTTATTTAGGGCCTGAAACAACCCGCAGCATGGCTCTATCTTATTGATACGTTACAAAAAACTCCACTTGAATCGTCTGATTCCTCTTTACCGAAGAAGCCTGTGCTCGAAATAATCGAGCATGGGCTTTTCTGGTCAAAACGTATCTTGTCTTTATTACTTTATCATGAGTTATTTTCCTTGGTTAACAATACTTGTTGTTTTGCCGATATTTGCAGGTTCATTAATTTTCTTTTTACCTCATAAAGGAAATAAAATTTTTAGGTGGTATACTATATCTATTTGTTTATTAGAATTCCTTCTAATGACTTATGCATTCTGTTATCATTTCCAATTGGAGGATCCCTTAATCCAATTAAAGGAGGATTATAAATGGATAGATGTTTTGGATTTCCACTGGAGATTGGGAATCGATGGACTTTCATTAGGATCCATTTTATTGACAGGATTTATCACTACTTTAGCTACTTTAGCGGCTTGGCCGGTTACCCGGAATTCGCGATTATTCTATTTCCTGATGCTAGCAATGTATAGCGGTCAAATAGGATTATTTTCTTCACGAGACCTTTTACTTTTTTTTATCATGTGGGAGTTAGAATTAATCCCTGTTTACTTACTTTTATCCATGTGGGGAGGAAAGAGGCGTCTGTATTCAGCTACCAAGTTTATTTTGTATACTGCAGGCGGTTCCATTTTTTTCTTAATTGGAGTTCTGGGTATGGGGTTATATGGTTCCAATGAACCTGGATTAGATTTGGAAAGATTAATTAATAAACCATACCCTGCAACATTGGAAATACTGCTGTATTTTGGCTTCCTTATTGCTTATGCTGTCAAATTGCCGATTATACCTCTACATACGTGGTTACCAGATACCCATGGGGAAGCGCATTACAGTACATGTATGCTTTTAGCCGGAATTCTATTAAAGATGGGAGCATACGGATTGATTCGGATCAATATGGAATTATTACCTCATGCTCATTATCTATTTTCCCCCTGGTTGGTAATAATAGGAGCGGTGCAAATAATCTATGCAGCTTCAACTTCTCTTGGTCAACGAAATTTCAAAAAAAGAATAGCCTACTCCTCCGTATCTCACATGGGTTTCATAATTATAGGAATTGGTTCCATAACCAACATTGGACTAAATGGAGCTATTTTACAAATATTATCCCATGGATTTATTGGTGCTACACTTTTTTTCTTGGCGGGAACGGCTTGTGATAGAGTGCGTCTTGTTTATCTCGAAGAACTGGGGGGAATATCCATTCCAATGCCAAAAATTTTTACCATGTTTAGTAGCTTTTCAATGGCTTCTCTTGCCTTGCCAGGAATGAGTGGTTTTGTTGCAGAATTAGTAGTATTTTTTGGACTAATTACTAGTCCTAAATTTATGTTAATGCCAAAAATACTAATTACTTTTGTAATGGCAATTGGAATGATATTAACTCCTATTTATTTATTATCCATGTTACGCCAGATGTTCTATGGATACAAGCTATTTCATGTTCCAAACGAAAATTTTGTGGATTCTGGACCACGGGAACTCTTTCTTTTAATCTGTATCTTTTTACCAGTAATAGGAATTGGTATTTATCCAGATTTTGTTCTCTCGCTATCTGTTGACAGGGTAGAGGCTCTATTATACAATTATTATCCTAAATAAGATTTTCTTTTTTTAACTAGTCCACTCTATATTCCATCGTGGAAAAAAAATTCCATAGCGGAAAAAACAGAAAACTCATAAAAAAGTAAAAAAGTCTAATTAGATCTATGTCGAATTTTTGAGAACCCTTTGAAAAAACGTTCAAGGGGTTCTCAATTCAAACAAAAGAAAAACCTTCATTTTATGAGGGTTTTATGTTATGTAATCATTTAGATGGTAATGTAAATGAACCATAACTATGTAAACCTATTCCTAACAGATTGATACCAAAATAGCAGATCCAAATTATAAGAAATCCTATCGAAGCTACAAGTGCGGAATTCGTACCCTTCCAATTTGGATTTGTTCTACTATGTAAATATATTGCAAATATGGTCCAGGTAATAAATGCCCAAGTTTCCTTAGGATCCCAATTCCAATAGGATCCCCATGCCTCATTAGCCCAGACTGCTCCACAAAGAATACCTATGGTTAAAAGAGTAAACCCTAGACTAATGACACGATAACTCCAAGAATCCAAACGCTCAGTTAATTGATATTTGTAATAATTTTGAAATGCGGGAAAAGAGGTGTTTTTTAAAGCACTTCTTTTTGCATATAAATATTCAATCTCACTAAAGAAAAATGTTTTACTTAAAACATTTTTTTTCTTTTTAGAAAAGAAATCGAAATTCTTTCGAAATCTAATGATTAGAAGAGCGGCGGATAATAAGGATCCGCACAAAAGAGTTGCATAGCTTAGTAACATCATACTGACATGCATCATTAACCACTGAGATTGTAGAGCAGGTACTAGTATTGTGGATTGATGCATTTCAGTTAAAAGACCCGACGTGGCAAAGCTTTGCGTTAAAATAGTACTTGGCGTAGTTATTGTGCTTAAATCATTTTTAGAGTTCTGTATCTTAGGAATAATATGAAGAATATACAGAGCCCATGAAAGGAAGATCAATGACTCATATAAATTACTTAAGGGAAAGTGTCCCGAAGAAACCCAACGAGAAATTAAGAATCCTGTTATAGAGAAAAAAGTCGTTATCATTCCTTTTTCTGACGAATCACGTAATCCCCTAAGTTCACGAACTAATAAGGTTATCAAATGAATCGTAATAACAATTGAAATGGTTGAGAAAGAGATATGAGTTAGTATATGTTCTAAAGTTGCAAATAGCATAAGGATAAGGTCCCATTACAAAATTGGAAATTTCGAATTGAATCCATTTTCTAATCTATTGTATTCTTTTTCGAGAATGCCGCCACTCGGACTCGAACCGAGATGCTTGAGCACTGCTTCCTAAGAGCAGCGTGTCTACCAATTTCACCATGGCGGCTAACTTAAAATAATAGTTAACTTAAAAGAATAATAGTTATTTTCTCGCGAATCGTCGAGACTGGGAGAGGCCATAGAATTTAGGAACATTAGAATTTCATCATTAACTACAAAGAATTTTGTATTTTAGAAAAATTTATAGAATGAAAGCCTTTATGCTCTTATTAATATGACTTACCAGTCATAAACTCATTTATATGGGAATTTTGGATAAGATTGGATAAGATTTTGGATAAGATTGGATAAGATAGGTAGAGGTTCTAAGTCCTATTGCAAAAATAGTCTACTTTTGGTAATAGAATCCTCATATTTTTTTTTCTGAGGATTCTATTAAGTTCCTTGCTAGGAAAATAATACTGAGGACACAATATAACAAAAACTTTTGTTCTATATAACGGATAACGGGAGGATTCGTTCTAAGAATATTGTACCGAGGAATTCGACACATAAAAGTACATTCATTAATTAATCCGAATTATTCATTCATATTAAATAATTGGAATTTCTTTGGGTTGGGGTAGTTCAATTCAGATTATTCCAAAACCTTATTATTTGTTTGTTGCCCAGAAAAACCTTTTGGTTTTGGATGCTCGTTGCCGCTAGAAAATGATCTTGATTTTGCTAAAGAATAAGATTGTACTATGGAAAAATAAGTCTTTTTCTTCCAAAGATTTTTACGAATACGCTTTTTTGACATCGAAGTACGTTTTTTTGGAACTGCCATTTTAAAAGGGGATTACTTTTTTCTAGTTGTATGTGAAAGACATCTATTGCTGCAAATCAATCCTTATTTCTGTTTTTTCTTAGTATTTATACTTAGATACTGAAAGATACTGAAATTCGAAATTCTTTTTTAGTTCATTTTGTCTAATGTGGATAAGATAAGAGCTTTTTAAGGCTTTCTATTTAAATCAATTTATATATCAATTATACTCCATATATAAATATATGGTATGGGGGATAAGCCCCCATATAAGATGGGGAGATAAGATAAAAAGAAGGTAAAATTCAATTTAAGATAAAAAGAAGGTAAAATTCAATTAGTTAATTAAGTTCATAACGGTATTTCATAATTGAATTCCAATCAAAAAAAAAAAATACTTAGTCTCTTAACATTCTCAAATTTAGAGAATTCTAGTCATTAGGATTTACGTTTTATATGAAGTAAGCAATATTAGAGAATTTCCTATACTATAAATATAGGTTTTTTTTGGAATTCAATCAATCAATTACGAAACAAGAGAGCTCCTTTATTTTAAGAGAAAGAGATACAAAAATGAATAGAAAGTAAAATGATTCAATCTTTTTTTGTATTTTAATAAATACTTTTTTAACTAATAACTAGATAACGAAATTCTTTTATTCACTTTTTGAATTTAAGCAACTAATCTCATTCTGAATTTTTGAATATTTTAATGAGAGAAATTTTGAAAAATCCGGAATTCCTGTATTTTTCTTATTCTTATTTTGTTTTTTTAATTCCTAGAGATAAGAGTGGGTTTGGTGAATCGGAAACAATTCTATTTTATAGAAAAATTGAACTATAAATTTCAACTAAAAATAGCTATTTCTTTTCTTATGCAACATACATATCAATATGCCTGGGTAATCCCTCTTCTCCCACTTCCAATTATTATGTCAATGGGATTTGGACTTTTTCTTATTCCGACAGCAACAAAAAATCTTCGTCGCATATGGGCTTTTCCTAGTATTTTACTCTTAAGTATAGCTCTGGTATTCGCAGTTCATCTGTCTATTCAACAAATAAATGGAAGTTCCATCTATCAATATCTATGGTCTTGGACCATCAATAATGATTTTTCCTTAGAATTTGGATACTTGATCGACCCCCTTACGTCTATTATGTTAATACTAATTACTACTGTAGGAATCTTGGTTCTTATTTATAGTGACGATTATATGTCTCACGATGAAGGATATTTGAGATTTTTTGTTTATATAAGTTTTTTTAATACTGCCATGTTGGGATTGGTTACTAGTTCCAATTTGATACAAATTTATTTTTTTTGGGAACTTGTTGGAATGTGTTCCTATTTATTGATAGGCTTTTGGTTTACACGGCCAATTGCAGCGAGTGCTTGCCAAAAAGCTTTTGTAACTAATCGTGTAGGGGATTTTGGTCTGTTATTAGGAATTTTAGGTTTTTTTTGGATAACGGGTAGTTTAGAGTTTCGGGATTTGTTTAAAATTGCTAATAACTGGATTCCTAATAATGGGATGAATTCCTTACTTACTACTTTGTGTGCTTTTTTATTATTCCTTGGTGCAGTTGCAAAATCCGCACAATTCCCTCTTCACGTATGGTTACCCGATGCTATGGAAGGACCCACTCCCATTTCGGCTCTTATACACGCAGCAACTATGGTTGCTGCGGGGATTTTTCTTATAGCTCGACTTCTTCCTCTTTTCATATCCCTACCTTTGATAATGAGTTTTATTTCTTTAGTAGGTACAATAACACTCTTCTTAGGAGCCACTTTAGCTCTTGCTCAGAGAGATATTAAAAGAAGCTTAGCCTATTCTACAATGTCTCAATTGGGTTATATGATGTTAGCCCTAGGTATAGGTTCTTATCAAGCTGCTTTATTCCATTTGATCACTCATGCTTATTCGAAAGCTTTATTGTTCTTAGGATCCGGATCCGTTATTCATTCAATGGAACCCCTTGTTGGATATTCACCAGATAAAAGTCAGAATATGGTTCTTATGGGTGGTTTAAGAAAATATGTTCCAATTACAAGAACCACTTTTTTATGTGGTACACTTTCTCTTTGTGGTATTCCACCTCTTGCTTGCTTCTGGTCCAAAGATGAAATCCTTAGTAATAGTTGGTTATATTCGCCCTTTTTTGGAATAATAGCCTCTTTTACTGCAGGATTAACTGCATTTTATATGTTTCGGATATATTTACTTACTTTTGATGGGTATTTGCGTGTTCATTTTCAAAATTACAGCAGTACTAAAGAGGGTTCGTTGTATTCAATATCCTTTTGGGGAAAAGGCATATCCAAAGGAGTCAATAGGGATTTTGTTTTAGCAACAATGAAGAGTGGAGTTTCTTTTTTTTCACAAAATATACCCAAAATTCCTGGTACTACAAGAAATAAGATAGAATCCTTTAGTACTCCTTTTGGGGCTAAAAACACTTTTGTCTATCCTCATGAAACGGGAAATACTATGCTATTTCCTCTTCTTATATTACTACTTTTTACTTTGTTCATTGGATCCATAGGAATCCATTTTGATAATGGACTAAAGGGTAATGGAATATCGGAGTTAACCATATTATCAAAGTGGCTAACTCCTTCAATAAACTTTTTCCAGGAAAGTTCTAATTCTTCCATAAATTCATATGAATTTCTCACTAATGCAATTTCTTCTGTAAGTTTAGCAATTTTTGGTCTATTCATAGCATATATCTTTTATGGATCCACTTATTCTTTTTTTCAGAATTTGAATTTTCTAAATTCCCTTGGAAAAGGGAATCCAAAAAAGAACTTTTTGGATGAAGTAAAAAAAAAGATATACAGCTGGTCATATAATCGTGGTTATATAGATGTTTTCTATACTAGGGTCTTCATCTTGGGTATAAGAAGATTAGCCGAATTAACGCATTTTTTCGATAAAGGTGTCATTGATGGAATTACCAATGGAGTAGGTCTTGCTGGTTTTTGTATAGGAGAAGAAATTAAATATGTAGGGGGAGGGCGAATATCGTCTTATCTATTCTTTTTTTTATGTTATGTATCCTTGTTCTTATTCTTTTTTCCATGAAAATGGATTATTCCATGAATTCCTCAAAACGAGGCTCATCAAAATGCAAAATCTAAGACTACTATAAGACTACTAATAAAATAAGAAATAAATTCGAACGATTAAATTACTTCTCCCGAATATCCAACTGACTGATTAATTTCTTATAACGTACTCTATTTTTCTTTGCCAAATAAGCCAGCAAACGTTGACGTTTTCCCAAAAGTCTTCGTAGACCTCTTTCCGATGCAAAATCTTTTTTGTGTAATTCTAAATGTGAAGCAAGTCTCCGTATCTTATTGGTGAAACTGAATACTTGAAATTCAACAGAACCCCCGTTTTCTTGTTTTTCTTCTTTAACCATAAATCAAAAAATTTTTCTACCTCCTTTCTTTTTCATGTATTTTTCTGATCAGGAAAAATCAAAAATTATGTCAGTTATTTTGAAGTTATTCTAATCTCGTACACACAAAAATTTGCAATTATTCATCTACTGCTGGAATCTGGAATTTGGATTTATTTTATCGATCCAAATTGGATTTGGATAGAAGGGTACATTCTTTTATTTTAGATAGAAGAAACATTTCTTCTATCCAAAATAAAAGAATTTTGCTGATTTATTTATTGCTATATCCAATTTATAGAATTGATATACCACCATTTAATTGATATCATTTAGCAAAATGAAACACAGCATATGCACCCATCTTTCGGCTCGAGAATTTCACGGGATAGAGATATTTCACGGGATAGAGATATAGTATAAGAAATAGGCTATTAAGTAACTCTAAATGAATTGTGGATACATCTGTATCCTTAACATACTGAAACGACTGCCATTACTCGTATCAAACCAATAGCGATTCATAAAAGCTAAATCTTGTAATCAATGGTGGGCCAATAATGAATTTTTTTGCATATGTATTAAGACGCTTGGTCTGATTTCGAAATTGTCCAGAGTTTTTTATGTTGTTTTCATTGCAAAATGATGGATCTCCTTCCGTAACTTTCCAATTACGAGTACGAGAATTGAAAGACATGAAAATTCTCAATTCTCTACGGCGTCTAGGAGATAGATAGAATATTTTCAGGAACAAGAAAATCAGAAGAATCTTTTTCTCTATTCACTACCATTCCGCGTCTTCGACTTCTATTAGTTTCTTTTCTTCTTTAATGCAATAGCTATAGTTTGATATAGAATCCATTTCTCAAAGTAATGGAAACCATTCTCTTATAGGAAATGGTTCGAAAATCGCTATTCCACCTTTTAGGTTTAGGTATCGTGAAAAGTGATACCTGTGAAGATCGTGCATTTCAGTCACATTCAGATCCGTTTTTCGAGTCCATGATATAACCAAATTGGATGGATCTTCCACCCGTTTAGCTAAGAAAGAATAGATGCAGAGGTGGATAATAGATCGATATGAAGATCATGAGCTGCCCCATAATGAAACCGCCAGTAGTCGCGAATATCTCCTTCTTCCCTAACCCAAGATTGGAGAAAGAAGATCTAAGAGGGACCTATGGAGAATGTGGTCAGAAATCCATAATAGAGTCCGACCACAACGACCGAATTAATTATCCTCATCGAGAAACTTAGACCACATTATCCTCATCGAGAAACTTAGACTACTAAGTAGAAAAGATTTGAAAATCATGGCATGGGTCTCCTTTTTTTCTTTCTTTAGAGTTTTCTATAT